GCTAACGTAGCTTAACTAAAGCATAACACTGAAGATGTTAGGATAGGCCCTAGAAAGCCTCGTAAGCATAAAAGCTTGGTCCTGACTTTACTATCAGCTTTGATCAAATTTATACATGCAAGTCTCCGCAATCCTGTGAGAATGCCCTACCTCGCCCCCAAAAAGGGGAAATAGGAGCAGGTATTAGGCACAACCCTACGTTAGCCCACAACACCTTGCTCGGCCACACCCCCACGGGAACACAGCAGTAATAAACATTAAGCTATAAGTGCAAGCTTGACTTAGTTAAGATCAAGAGAGCCGGTTAAACTCGTGCCAGCCACCGCGGTTATACGAGGGGCTCAAGTTGATAAATCACGGCGTAAAGAGTGGTTAATTTAAAATTAGACTAAAGCCGAACATCTTCAGAGCTGTTATAAGCACATGAAGACAAGAAGCCCACTAACGAAAGTAGCTTTAAGACTATTGAACCCACGAAAGCTAAGACACAAACTGGGATTAGATACCCCACTATGCTTAGTCGTAAACAAAAGCAATCCCCCACCCCACTGCTCGCCAGGGAACAACGAGCCCCAGCTTAAAACCCAAAGGACTTGGCGGTGCTTTAGACCCCCCTAGAGGAGCCTGTTCTAGAACCGATACTCCCCGTTTAACCTCACCTTCTCTTGTTCTTCCCGCCTATATACCGCCGTCGTCAGCTTACCCTGTGAGGGATTAATAGTAAGCAAAATTGGCAGAGCCCAAAACGTCAGGTCGAGGTGTAGCGTACGAGAAGGGAAGAAATGGGCTACATTTACTGAACCAGTAAATACGGAAGATGTAATGAAATCACACCTAAAGGAGGATTTAGCAGTAAGAGAGGAGCAGAGTGCCTCTCTGAAACTGGCCCTGAAGCGCGCACACACCGCCCGTCACTCTCCCCGACTAACCACGCTCCATACATAATATGTTTGAAACACACCAAGGGGAGGCAAGTCGTAACATGGTAAGCGTACCGGAAGGTGCGCTTGGAAAACCCAGCGCGTAGCTAAATAGAACAGCATCTCCCTTACACCGAGAAGACACCCGTGCAAACCGGGTCGCACTGAACGCCCCAAAAGCTAGCCCACCCAAAAACCCCAACAACCCACATCCCTACCCCTAAAGACAAGACTCAAAATTAATTAAACCATTTTTCCCCCTAAGTACGGGAGACAGAAAAGGACACCTCGGCGCGATAGAGAAAGTACCGCAAGGGAAAGCTGAAAGAGCTATGAAAAAGCCCAGTTAAGGCAGGAAAAGCAGAGCCTAGCCCTCGTACCTTTTGCATCATGACCTAGCAAGACCCCCTCAAGCAAAAAGACTTTTAGTTTGAAATCCCGAAATTAAGCGAGCTACTCCGAGACAGTCTTTTAGGACAAACCCGTCTCTGTGGCAAAAGAGTGGGAAGAACTCCGAGTAGAGGTGATAGACCTACCGAGCTTAATAATAGCTGGTTGCCCAAGAAATGAATAGAAGTTCAGCCCTTATTAATTCTTCTGCCAAACAAGGCTAATTGCCCCCGTCCGGCCATAAAGAATGTTTTAAGGACCTAGTCAAGAGAGGTACAGCTCTCTTGAAAAAAGACACAACTTTTACAGAAGGCTAAAGATTATACTCGTCAAAAACAGTACCAAGGTGGGCCTAAAAGCAGCCAACCCTAAAGAAAGCGTTAAAGCTCAAGTACCTAACATATCAATCCCGATAAAATATCTTAAACCCCTGCCCCCGATTGGGCCACTCCATGCAGCCATGGAAGAGACACTGCTAATATGAGTAATAAGAGGGCCTAGGCCCTCTCCCTGCACCTGTGTATCTCAGAACGGACCCCGACTGAAAATTACCCGCCCCCACCAAAGAGGGTATTGGAAAACCCCCACAATTAAACTGGAAAACCAACCACACACACACAACGTTAGCCCCACACAGGAGTGCTCAGGGAAAGACTTAAAAAGGAAGAAGGAACTCGGCAAACACAAGCCTCGCCTGTTTACCAAAAACATCGCCTCTTGCCCACCCAGTATAAGAGGTCCCGCCTGCCCTGTGACTAAAAGTTTAACGGCCGCGGTATTTTGACCGTGCGAAGGTAGCGTAATCACTTGTCTTTTAAATAGAGACCTGTATGAATGGCATAACGAGGGCTTATCTGTCTCCTCCCTTTGGTCAATGAAATTGATCTGTTCGTGCAGAAGCGGACATACCCACATAAGACGAGAAGACCCTATGGAGCTTAAGACACAAGGGCAGACCATGTTAAAGTACCTAAGTAAATAGGAACAAACCAAGTGCGCCCCTGCTCTCCTGTCTTTGGTTGGGGCGACCGCGGGGGAACAAGAACCCCCCACGTGGAAAGGGGAGCTTACCCTAAAGCAAGACCGACAGGTCTAACAAACAGAAATTCTGACCAAAAAGATCCGGCAAAGCCGATCAACGGACCCAGTTACCCTAGGGATAACAGCGCAATCCCCTTCTAGAGCCCATATCGACAAGGGGGTTTACGACCTCGATGTTGGATCAGGACATCCTAATGGTGCAGCCGCTATTAAGGGTTCGTTTGTTCAACGATTAAAGTCCTACGTGATCTGAGTTCAGACCGGAGAAATCCAGGTCAGTTTCTATCTATGATAAATGCTCTTTTCTAGTACGAAAGGACCGAGAAGAGAGGGCCCATGCTTAAAGTAAGCCCTCCCCCCACCTTATGCTACCCACTAAATAGGGTAACGGGGCTGTTTATTTAGTCCAAGAAAAGGACAAGTTAAGGTGGCAGAGCCCGGAAATATGCAAAAGACCTAAGCCCTTTGAACAGAGGTTCAACTCCTCTCCTTAACTATGCTGTCAACTATTTTTACCCACATCCTCAACCCCCTGGCATATATTATCCCCGTCCTGCTGGCAGTCGCATTTTTAACCTTAGTTGAACGAAAAGTATTAGGCTACATACAACTTCGAAAGGGCCCGAACGTTGTGGGCCCGTATGGGCTCCTCCAGCCCATCGCAGATGGTGTAAAACTATTTATTAAAGAACCAGTTCGTCCCTCCTCTTCCTCACCCCTTTTATTCCTCATCGCCCCCATACTAGCCCTAACCCTGGCCCTCATTTTATGAGCCCCAATGCCCCTCCCCCACCCGGTTACTAACCTTAACCTCAGCATCCTATTCATTTTAGCCCTCTCAAGCCTTGCAGTATATTCTATTTTAGGCTCCGGATGAGCATCAAACTCCAAGTATGCCCTAATTGGCGCGTTACGCGCCGTCGCCCAAACAATTTCTTATGAAGTAAGTCTTGGACTTATTCTGCTAAGCACAATTATTTTTACTGGGGGCTTCACCTTACAGATATTTACTACGACCCAAGAGGCAACATGATTAGTACTCCCAGCCTGGCCTCTAGCCGCAATGTGGTATATCTCCACACTAGCAGAGACCAACCGAGCACCCTTTGACCTCACAGAGGGGGAATCCGAACTGGTCTCAGGGTTTAATGTTGAATATGCTGGCGGACCCTTCGCCCTATTTTTTCTGGCAGAGTACGCCAACATCTTGCTCATAAACACCCTGTCAGCAGTACTATTCTTTGGCGCTTCACACTTTCCTCACCTGCCCGAACTAACCGCCGCCAATCTAATAACTAAGGCCGCCCTATTGTCCATGCTGTTCTTATGGGTCCGAGCCTCCTACCCGCGCTTCCGATATGACCAATTAATACACTTAATCTGAAAAAATTTTCTCCCCCTTACACTAGCCCTCGTAATTTGACATCTCTCCCTTCCCCTAGCCTTAGCCGGCCTCCCTCCCCAGTTTTAACACGGAGCCGTGCCTGAATTAAAGGGCCACTTTGATAGAGTGAATTATGGGGGTTAAACTCCCCCCAGCTCCTTAGAAAGAAGGGACTTGAACCCTACCTGAAGAGATCAAAACTCTTAGTGCTTCCACTACACCACTTCCTAGTAAAGTCAGCTAATTAAGCTCTTGGGCCCATACCCCAAACATGTTGGTTAAACCCCTTCCTTTACTAATGAACCCCTACATCCTATCCATTTTACTGTCCACTCTTGGGCTAGGCACTACAATTACGTTTGCCAGCACCAATTGAATGTTCGCTTGAATAGGCCTGGAAATTAATACATTAGCAATTCTCCCGTTAATAGCGCAATCTCATCACCCCCGAGCAGTGGAAGCAACAACAAAATATTTTCTTACACAAGCCACCGCTGCAGCCACAATTCTATTTGCCAGCACAACAAACGCCTGACTAACAGGCCAATGAGACATTTCACTAATGACACACCCAGTTCCAACTACTATTATTATCTTAGCCTTATCCTTAAAACTTGGCCTCGCACCCCTACACACATGACTCCCAGAAGTGCTTCAAGGCCTGGATTTAACCACTGGCTTAATTATATCCACCTGACAGAAGTTGGCCCCCCTATCCTTACTCCTACAAATCCCCTTTAATAATCAACCCATTCTAATTATGTTAGCCCTTGCATCAACCCTTGTTGGTGGTTGAGGGGGACTTAACCAGACCCAGACCCGTAAAATTCTAGCATATTCCTCCATCGCCCACCTGGGCTGAATAATGCTAATCGTACAATTCGTCCCCTCTCTTACACTCCTTGCCCTCATCACTTACATTATCATAACATCCGCTGCCTTCCTAACCCTAAAAAACACAGACTCAAAAAACATTAATTCCCTGGCAACCGCCTGAGCTAATGCTCCGGCCTTAACCGCCCTCTTCCCCCTAATCTTACTTTCCCTGGGAGGACTACCCCCTCTAACCGGATTTATACCAAAATGATTAATTTTACAAGAATTAACTAAGCAAGGCCTCCCCGCTATTGCCACCTTTGCCGCCCTAACTGCCCTCCTCAGCCTGTACTTTTACCTCCGTCTTTCCTACGCCATAGCCCTCACAATCTCCCCAAATAATACAGCCGGGCTTACCCCCTGACGCCTGACCACAACAAAAGGAACAGCCCTTCTGTCCGTCTCCGTCGCCCTTACCCTCTTTCTCCTCCCCCTTACCCCCGCCATCGTACCACTTCTAGCCCTTAACTAGAGGCTTAGGCTAAAATACAGACCAGGGGCCTTCAAAGCCCCCAGCGGGAGTGAAAACCTCTCAGCCTCTGGATAAGACTTGCAGGACACTAACCTACATCTCCTGTATGCAAAACAGACACTTTAATTAAGCTAAAGCCTTATCTAGACGGGAAGGCCTCGATCCTACAAACTCTTAGTTAACAGCTAAGTGCCCAAACCAGCGAGCATCCGTCTAGCCTTTCCCCCGCCTGCCGAGAGCAAAAGGCGGGGGAAAGCCCCGGCAGACTTTACTCTGCTTCTTAAGATTTGCAATCTAACGTGTTGACAACACCTCAAGGCTTGGTAAAAAGAGGAGTTAAACCTCTCTGCATGGGGCTACAATCCACCGCTTAAACACTCAGCCATTTTACCTGTGGCAATCACCCGATGATTTTTCTCAACCAACCATAAAGACATTGGCACCCTTTATCTAGTATTTGGTGCTTGGGCCGGGATAGTGGGCACTGCTTTAAGCCTACTCATCCGAGCCGAACTTAGTCAACCCGGGGCCTTACTAGGGGACGACCAGATTTATAATGTAATTGTTACTGCTCATGCATTTGTAATAATTTTCTTTATAGTAATACCAATTATAATTGGAGGCTTTGGGAATTGGCTAATCCCCTTAATAATCGGTGCCCCCGATATGGCTTTCCCTCGAATGAATAACATAAGCTTCTGATTATTGCCCCCTTCCTTCTTACTTCTGCTTGCCTCGTCAGGAGTAGAAGCCGGAGCTGGGACAGGCTGAACAGTATACCCCCCTTTAGCAGGAAACCTCGCACACGCAGGGGCATCTGTAGACTTAACAATTTTTTCCCTCCACCTTGCAGGGATCTCCTCGATTCTCGGGGCAATTAACTTTATTACTACAATTTTAAATATAAAACCACCAGCAATTTCACAGTACCAAACCCCCCTGTTTGTGTGAGCAGTCCTTATTACAGCAGTTTTACTACTTCTCTCCCTCCCCGTACTCGCTGCAGGCATCACAATGCTGCTTACAGATCGAAACCTAAACACAACCTTCTTTGACCCAGCCGGCGGAGGAGACCCAATTCTCTACCAACACCTATTTTGATTCTTTGGTCACCCAGAGGTCTACATTTTGATTCTCCCCGGCTTCGGAATAATTTCTCACATTGTTGCCTATTACGCTGGGAAAAAAGAACCTTTCGGCTACATGGGCATGGTGTGGGCCATGATGGCGATTGGTCTCTTAGGCTTTATTGTATGAGCCCACCACATATTTACTGTGGGTATAGATGTTGACACTCGTGCTTACTTTACCTCCGCCACAATAATTATTGCTATTCCAACAGGCGTAAAAGTATTTAGCTGGCTGGCCACCCTTCACGGAGGCGCAATTAAATGAGACACCCCCCTTCTCTGAGCATTAGGCTTTATTTTCCTTTTTACCGTTGGGGGCTTAACCGGCATTGTTTTAGCTAACTCATCCCTTGATATTACACTGCACGACACATACTACGTAGTAGCCCACTTCCACTACGTCCTGTCAATAGGAGCAGTATTTGCAATTATAGCAGGATTTGTTCATTGATTCCCCCTTCTAACAGGGTACACCCTACACGCTACTTGGTCTAAAGTTCACTTTGGGGTTATGTTTGTAGGGGTAAATCTAACATTCTTCCCCCAACACTTCCTGGGATTAGCGGGCATGCCGCGCCGATACTCAGACTACCCAGACGCGTATACACTCTGAAACACAATCTCCTCCCTAGGATCTCTTATCTCTCTAACCGCTGTAATCATGTTCTTGTTTATTCTTTGAGAAGCATTTGCTGCCAAACGAGAAGTACTAAGCGTAGAGCTAACAGCAACAAACGTAGAATGACTTCATGGCTGCCCACCCCCCTACCACACATTCGAGGAGCCCGCTTTCGTTCAAGTTCAAATTCCCCACTAACGAGAAAGGGAGGAGTTGAACCCCCCTAAGCCGGTTTCAAGCCGGCCACATTGCCGCTCTGTCACTTTCTTAATAAGGTATTAGTATAACAGAAAGTACACTGCTTTGTCAAGGCAGACTTGTGGGTTAAAACCCCGCATACCTTACACTAATGGCCCACCCCTCCCAGCTAGGATTTCAAGATGCAGCCTCCCCTGTAATAGAAGAGCTTCTACACTTTCATGACCACGCACTCATAATCGTATTCCTTATCAGCACCCTTGTGCTTTACATTATTGTTGCTATGGTCTCAACCAAACTAACGAACATGTACATCTTAGATTCACAAGAAATCGAGATTATTTGAACAATTTTGCCCGCCATCATCCTTATCTTAATTGCCCTTCCCTCCCTACGAATCCTATACCTTATAGACGAAATTAATAGCCCCCATCTTACAGTAAAAGCAATTGGACACCAGTGATACTGAAGCTATGAATATACAGACTATAAAGAAATCGCATTCGACTCCTACATGGTCCCCACCCAAGACCTAGTGCCAGGACAATTTCGACTATTAGAAGTCGACCACCGCATGGTCGTGCCGACAGAAGCCCCAGTCCGAGTGCTAGTCACCGCCGAAGACGTTCTTCACTCATGGGCCGTCCCTGCCTTGGGGGTTAAAATGGACGCCGTCCCAGGGCGCCTGAACCAAACAGCTTTTATTGCCTCTCGCCCAGGGGTATTTTATGGGCAATGCTCAGAAATCTGCGGCGCTAACCATAGCTTTATGCCTATTGTAGTAGAAGCAGTCCCACTAGAACACTTTCAAGACTGATCAACCCTAATGCTTGAAGACGCCTCGCTAAGAAGCTAAAGCAGGACCGTAGCGTTAGCCTTTTAAGCTAGAGATTGGTGCCCCCTAACCACCCTTAGCGATATGCCCCAGCTTAACCCCTCTCCCTGATTTGCTATTTTAATCTTTTCATGACTAGTGCTATTAACCCTTGTAGTGCCAAAAGTTTTATCCCACTCTTTTCCTAATGAGCCTGCCTCCCAAAGCTCACAAGCCCCAAAAACAGACTCCTGATCCTGACCATGAGCCTAAGCTTTTTTGACCAATTTATAAGCCCCATCTGACTGGGAATCCCCCTAATTGCCCTCGCCCTAGTTCTACCATGAGTCTTGTTTCCCGCCCTCTCCCCCCGATGAATAAATAATCGCCTCCTCACCCTGCAGAACTGGTTTATTAATCGCTTCGCCTCCCAAATATTCCTCCCCATGAACCTAGGCGGGCACAAATGAGCCCTCATGCTCACCGCCCTAATGCTTTATCTTATTACACTAAATATACTAGGCCTACTCCCATACACCTTTACTCCCACCACCCAACTGTCAATAAACATAGGACTAGCAGTGCCTCTTTGACTCGCCACCGTACTCATTGGCATGCGAAACCAGCCCACAGCCGCCCTCGGACACCTCCTCCCAGAAGGGACCCCCGTCCCCCTTATCCCAGTTTTAATTATTATTGAAACAATTAGCTTATTTATTCGCCCCCTGGCCCTAGGGGTTCGACTTACAGCCAACTTAACAGCTGGACATCTTTTAATGCAGCTAATTGCAACTGCCGCCTTTGTCCTCCTCCCCCTAATGCCTGGAGTCGCTATCGCCACCGCAGCTATTTTATTTCTACTAACAATCTTAGAAGTGGCTGTTGCTATAATTCAGGCATACGTCTTTGTCCTCTTACTTAGCCTCTACTTACAGGAAAACGTCTAATAATGGCCCACCAAGCACACGCATACCACATAGTAGACCCAAGCCCGTGACCCCTAACAGGGGCTGTAGCCGCCCTTCTTATAACATCCGGACTCGCCATCTGATTCCACTACAACTCAATAACCCTAATTTTTATCGGCACAATCCTCCTCCTCCTAACAATATTCCAATGGTGACGGGATATTGTTCGAGAAGGCACCTTTCAAGGCCATCACACTCCCCCCGTCCAGAAAGGTCTTCGATATGGCATAATTCTGTTTATTACCTCAGAGGTCTTCTTCTTCCTAGGCTTTTTCTGGGCCTTTTTCCACTCAAGCCTTGCCCCCTCCCCCGAAATTGGGGGCTGCTGGCCCCCCACAGGAATCACTACCCTCGACCCCTTCGGCGTCCCCCTGTTAAACACCGCAGTCCTCCTGTCCTCCGGAGTAACAGTTACATGAGCACACCACAGCATCATAGAAGGAGAGCGGGCCCAAGCCATTCAATCCCTCGCCCTAACAATTCTTCTAGGGGGCTACTTCACCTTCCTACAAGCCATAGAATACTATGAGGCCCCATTCACGATCGCCGATGGGGTGTACGGCTCCACCTTTTTTGTGGCCACCGGGTTCCACGGCCTCCACGTAATCATCGGCACAACCTTTCTCGCAGTCTGCTTACTCCGACAGGTTAACTTCCACTTTACCACAGAACACCACTTTGGCTTTGAAGCAGCAGCTTGGTATTGACACTTTGTAGATGTCGTCTGACTCTTCCTCTATATCTCCATCTATTGATGAGGCTCCTATCTTTCTAGTACCAAAGCATAGTATAAGTGACTTCCAATCACCTGGTCTTGGTTAAAATCCAAGGAAAGATAATGAACCTGATTACTACCATTATCATCATTGCCTCCGCCCTCTCTGTAATTCTAGCAGTCGTCTCATTTTGACTTCCACAGATAAGCCCGGACCAAGAAAAACTATCCCCCTACGAATGCGGGTTTGACCCTCTAGGCTCCGCCCGACTTCCGTTCTCTATGCGATTTTTTCTGGTCGCAATCCTGTTCCTTCTTTTTGACCTAGAAATTGCCCTCCTCCTCCCCCTTCCCTGAGGAGATCAACTGCCCACCCCCCTCACCACTTTCTTGTGGGCCTCATCTGTCCTAATTTTACTTACCCTTGGCCTCATCTACGAATGACTCCAAGGAGGACTTGAGTGAGCTGAATAGGTGATTATTTTAAGTAAAATATTTGATTTCGGCTCAAAAGCTCGCGGTTAAAGTCCGCAATCACCTAATGACTCCCCTACATTTTACTTTTTCAACAGCTTTCCTCCTAGGACTGGCCGGGCTCGCATTCCACCGAACCCATCTACTGTCCGCCCTACTATGTCTTGAGGGCATAATGCTGTCCCTATTCGTAGCCCTCTCCTTATGGGCCCTCGAACTTAATTCAATAAGCTTTTCTACCGCCCCCCTGCTCCTCCTTGCTTTCTCTGCTTGTGAGGCTAGCGCCGGCCTCGCCCTGCTCGTTGCAACCGCCCGGACACACGGGACAGACCACCTGAAAAGCCTAAACCTACTGCAGTGCTAAAAGTCTTAGTACCAACAATAATGCTCATCCCCACCATCTGACTAACCCCGCATAAGTGACTTTGGCCCTCCGCCCTGCTACAAAGCCTCCTTATTGCCTCAGTCAGTCTCTCCTGGCTCAACAACTCAGCCGAGGCGGGGTGATCAAAACTTAATGCCCTAATAGCCCTTGACCCCCTGTCCACCCCCCTTCTCGTTTTAACATGCTGGCTCCTCCCCCTAACAATTTTAGCCAGCCAAAACCACACCAAACAAGAGCCTATCAACCGCCAACGAGCCTACATCACCCTTTTAGCCCTACTACAGCTCTTTTTAATTATGGCTTTTTCAGCCACCGAAATAATCATATTTTATGTTATATTTGAAGCAACCCTCATCCCCACACTAATTATTATTACCCGATGAGGGAACCAAGCGGAACGACTAAACGCAGGCACATATTTTTTATTCTACACCCTAGCAGGCTCCCTGCCCCTTCTCGTTGCCCTCCTACTCCTACAAAACACCACCGGCTCACTCTCCCTTCTAACACTCCAATACGCCCCCTTGTCCACCATAACCCTTACCGCCGACAAGCTATGGTGGGCGGGCTGTCTATTGGCCTTCCTAGTAAAAATGCCCCTATACGGCATACACCTCTGACTCCCTAAAGCTCATGTAGAAGCCCCAATTGCAGGCTCAATAATTCTCGCCGCAGTACTCCTCAAGCTAGGAGGCTACGGAATAATACGAATTGTGGTAACATTAGAACCCCTCACCAAGGAACTGAGCTACCCTTTCATTATTCTTGCATTGTGGGGAGTTGTTATAACAGGCTCGATTTGCCTTCGACAGACTGACCTTAAGTCCCTCATTGCCTACTCCTCCGTGGGCCACATGGGCCTCGTGGCCGGAGGAATTTTAGTACAAACCCCGTGAGGCTTTACCGGAGCCCTAATCCTAATGATTGCTCACGGACTAACCTCATCGGCCCTCTTCTGCCTAGCAAACACTAACTATGAGCGCACTCATAGCCGAACTATACTTCTGGCACGAGGACTACAAATAGCCCTCCCACTAATAACAGCATGATGATTTATTGCAACCTTAGCCAACTTAGCGCTCCCCCCGCTGCCAAATCTTATAGGAGAACTAATAATTATTACATCTCTCTTAAGCTGGTCATGATGAACAATTATCTTAACGGGCCTCGGCACCCTTATCACTGCGGGCTACTCCCTCTACATATTCTTAATAACGCAACGGGGCCCCCTCCCACTGCACATACTTGCCCTAGAAGCCTCTCACACACGAGAACACCTCCTTCTTATCCTGCACCTTCTCCCCCTACTACTCCTAATACTGAATCCCGCCCTTATCTGAGGCTGAACAGCCTAGTAGACATAGTTTACTTAAAACCTTAGATTGTGATTCTAAAAAAAGGGGTTAAACCCCCCTTGTCCACCGAAGGAGGCTTGCCAGCAACGAAGGCTGCTACCCCTCGTACCCTCGGTTGAATCCCGACGCTCCCTCGCGCTTTTAAAGGATAACAGCCCATCCGTTGGTCTTAGGAACCAAAAACTCTTGGTGCAACTCCAAGTAAAAGCTATGCACCCCACACCCCTTATAATAACCACAAGCCTAGTTACCATTTTTATTTTGTTGTCCTACCCCATTATTACAACGCTCTCCCCCACACCAAAAAATGACAACTGAGCACTCTCCCACGTAAAAACATCAGTTAAGCTCGCATTTTTTGTTAGTCTTCTCCCACTATTCCTATTCTTTTCTGAAGGCGCAGAAACCATTATTACCAGCTGAGCATGAATAAATACAAACACATTCGACATTAATATTAGCCTTAAGTTTGACTTCTACTCCATTATTTTTACCCCCGTTGCCCTATACGTCACTTGATCTATCTTAGAGTTTGCCTCCTGATACATGCACGCCGACCCCTACATAAACCGATTCTTTAAGTACCTCCTTATTTTCCTGATTGCAATAATTGTGCTAGTCACAGCCAATAATATGTTTCAAGTTTTCATCGGCTGGGAAGGGGTCGGAATTATGTCCTTTTTACTAATTGGCTGATGGTACGGGCGAACGGACGCAAATACCGCCGCCCTCCAGGCAGTCCTCTACAACCGAGTAGGGGACGTAGGACTAATCTTTGCTATGGCCTGAATAGCAACAAACCTCAACTCATGAGAATTTCAACAGATCTTTTCCGCCCCCCAAACCTTAGACCTAACCTTCCCCCTCATTGGACTAGTTCTCGCTGCAACAGGGAAATCTGCCCAATTTGGACTACACCCCTGACTCCCCTCAGCCATAGAAGGCCCCACCCCTGTCTCCGCCTTACTTCACTCCAGCACGATGGTTGTAGCTGGCATCTTCCTGTTAATCCGAATAAGCCCCTTAATTCAAAACAACCCCATAATTTTAACCCTTTGTCTCTGTTTAGGCGCATTAACCACCCTCTTTACTGCCTGCTGCGCTCTGACCCAAAATGACATCAAAAAAATTGTGGCTTTCTCTACATCTAGCCAACTTGGCCTAATAATAGTTACCATCGGCCTAGGCCAGCCCCAACTAGCCTTCCTTCACATTTGTACTCATGCTTTCTTTAAAGCCATGTTATTCCTATGCTCCGGCTCAATTATTCACAGCCTCAATGACGAACAAGATATTCGCAAGATAGGAGGAATACAAAACTTGGCCCCCTTTACCACCTCATGCCTTACACTTGGGAGCCTTGCCCTCACAGGCACTCCTTTTCTAGCAGGATTTTTCTCAAAAGATGCAATTATTGAAGCACTAAACACCTCTTACCTAAACGCCTGGGCCCTTACACTAACCCTCTTAGCCACCTCTTTTACCGCCATCTACAGCCTCCGAGTTGTGTACTTTGTAGCCATAGGACATCCCCGATTTAACCCCCTGTCCCCTATTAACGAAAATAACCCAGCAGTGCTAAACCCAATTAAACGACTCGCCTGAGGAAGCATTTTAGCCGGGCTGCTTATTACCTCGAACATTATTCTCCCTAAAACCCCAGTCATAACAATGTCCCCCCTCCTAAAATTAGCCGCCCTCCTAGTTACAGCCTTAGGCCTACTTGTTGCATTAGAATTAGCACAATTAACAAGCAAACAATTTAAACCACGCCCTAACATCCACCCACACAACTTCTCAAACATGCTTGGATTCTTCCCCGCTATTATTCACCGCCTGCCGCCCAAAATGAACCTTCTTTTCGGCCAATTTATTGCAGCCCAAGCAGTAGACCAAACCTGACTAGAAAAAACAGGACCAAAAGCCTTACAAGACATTAACACTCCCCTTATTATAACAACTAGCAATGCTCAGCAAGGCATAGTGAAGACCTTCCTAGCACTATTCTTTGTAACCCTAATATCAGCCTTGATCGCAATAGCCCTTTAGACCGCTCGAAGCGCCCCCCGACTGGCCCCCCGCACTAGCTCGAGCACCACAAATAAAGTTAATAGTAGAACTCAGGCCCCCACCACAAGCATCCCTCCCCCCGAAGAATACATAAGCGCCACCCCAGACAAGTCCCCCCGAGAAAAAGAAAACTCGCCCTCTCCTCCCACTCCTCCCCCCGGCCCACCAAACCACCCCCCTCAAAAATAGCCTACCCCTATCAAAACCCCTACCACATAAGCCCCAGAATTAAGAGCCACACGAGGACTTCCTCAGGTCTCAGGGTACCGCTCAGAAGCTAGCGCCGAAGAATAGGCAAACACAACTAGCATCCCCCCTAAATAAATTAGAAACAGAATTAAAGACAAAAAAGTCCCCCCACAAGTTACCATAACCCCACACCCCATCCCCGACACCACCACTAGCCCCAAAGCAGCAAAGTAAGGAGACGGGTTTGAGGCTACAACAATCAACCCTAAAATCAGCCCCTGCATAAATAAAAGTATAGAATAAAGCATAATTCCTGCCCGGGATCTAACCAGGACTAATGGCTTGAAAAACCACCGTTGTTATTCAACTACAAGAACCCCTAATGGCCAGCCTACGAAAAACACATCCCCTGCTTAAAATCGCAAACCACGCCCTGGTAGATTTACCCGCCCCCTCAAATATTTCTGCCTGATGAAACTTCGGCTCTTTACTAGGCCTCTGTCTAATTGCCCAAATCGTGACAGGGCTATTTCTAGCGATACACTACACCTCAGACATCGCTACAGCCTTTTCTTCCGTCGCCCATATCTGCCGAGATGTAAACTTTGGCTGATTAATCCGAAACATGCATGCCAACGGGGCCTCTTTCTTCTTCATCTGTATTTACCTTCACATTGGCCGAGGGTTATACTATGGCTCATACCTATATAAAGAAACCTGAAACATCGGAGTAGTACTTCTTCTTCTAGTAATAATAACCGCATTCGTCGGCTACGTCCTCCCCTGAGGCCAAATGTCCTTCTGAGGCGCAACCGTCATTACCAACCTCCTGTCCGCAGTGCCCTACGTCGGCAGCACTTTAGTCCAATGAATCTGAGGCGGATTTTCAGTTGATCACGCCACCCTCACCCGATTCTTTGCATTCCACTTTCTTCTCCCCTTCGTAATTCTTGCCGCCACCCTCCTCCACCTCCTCTTCCTTCACGAAACAGGCTCCAATAATCCAGCCGGCCTTAACTCCGACGCTGACAAAGTGCCCTTCCACCCCTACTTCTCTTACAAAGACCTGCTAGGATTTGCAGTTATACTCCTAGCTCTTTCCTCCCTCGCCTTATTTTCACCAAACTACCTAGGAGACCCCGACAACTTCATTCCAGCCAACCCGCTAGTCACCCCACCGCACATTAAGCCAGAGTGATATTTCTTGTTTGCCTATGCTATTCTTCGCTCTATCCCAAACAAACTTGGAGGAGTGCTCGCCCTCTTGGCCTCTATCCTCGTGCTGATGCTTGTCCCCTTTCTACACACCTCCAAGCAGCGAGGACTTACTTTTCGCCCGGCCTCTCAATTCTTATTTTGAGTACTAGTCGCAGACGTTATAATCTTAACATGAATTGGGGGCATACCAGTAGAGCACCCTTATATTATTATTGGACAAATTGCCTCAATCCTTTACTTTTCCATCTTTCTCTTCCTATTTCCCCTCACTGGATGATTAGAAAACAAACTTTTATTAAACAACTGCACTAGTAGCTCAACGCCAGAGCACCGGTCTTGTAAGCCGGCCGCCGGAGGTTAAAATCCTCCCTACTGCTTCAAAGAAGGGAGATTTTAACTCCCGCCGCTGACTCCCAAAGCCAGAATTCTTAAGTTAAACTACTCTTTGAAACCCCTCGACTCGCTCAATATATGTATATATATATATACTAATGCATTAGTTCATATATATGTATAATCCACATTAATCGACTTTGACCATTCAGTCATCAACAGTAATTTATGGTTTACAAAATGCATTCATTTACCTCCTAACACAACTGCATGCTAACAGCAACTCTTCAGTTAATTTTAGATATCAAAATTATTAACCAACTTTATCCACACCAAATCATATACACCAAGATTTGACATCTCTAATCCTAGCAATATTTCTCGAAATATAATACTCAACACCTCAAATGATGAACACGCCACATAGTATGTTTGATAGTCGAGAGAAGCTATAGAAGGTTACCAATTAGTGTATTTTTACTGGCATTTCCTGTCATCTCAAGGACACGGGTCCAAAGGTCAACCGCATCCTTCCCGCAACGAACGGCACACCTTGAGTGGGCCAGATGTTCTAACGGTGCGTTAGCCACATGCCAAGCGTTATTTCGGACATTCCGTGAAACTTGGTGGCGTACTACGAGCTGCGTTAGCCACATGCCAAGGCGTTCTTTCTAATGGACATAGTAGTTTTTTTTGTCTTCCTTTCACTTGACATTTCAGAGTGCAGCGCTAAGACAATGTGACAAGGGAGATCATTTTCTTCTTGAATTTGAAAGGGATAATTCATGGTTGAAGACTTTTTTAGAAGGGTTGCATAACTGATTTCAAGTACATAATAGTTATATTCCTGTCCTCACATTCCTATGGTTGTGCCCCCCGGCTTTTTCGCGTTAAACCCCCCTACCCCCCTAAACTCGTGGGTTGCTATTATTCCTGAAAACCCCCCGGAAACAGGAAAGCCTCGAGCTGGGTAGATCCTCCTCTAAAAACGTGCTTATTTACATTATTGCAATAATGATTTT